AGATAAAACCCCCTTGAAACACTCTGGTAGTGTTCCTGAATCTGAATCCAAATAATGACTCAGAGCACATGGAGCCATCTCTTTTTGCGGTCAAAAAATATGGCAGACTGGCGGATCTTTATATCCGTTAATGAAATAGCCCAATGCACAAAAATGCATGTTGGGTCTTTAAAACAGCTCAAATCACTTTGATTAGAATCAGTTTGGTCGGTTTTACCGAGAAAGTCTACGGTTCGAGTCCGTATAGCCCTAGAACCCTATCCATTCCAAAATCCGAGTGAATTTTGGAAGTTACAATTCTAACACGAGTCCGTTTAAAAACGCCAATCGAACCTAACCCCAATCGAATCTAATAATCCTTCATATGGGTAGAGGAATGACCAGCCATATTTCTGCCCAAGCTAAAGTTTGAAAAACGACTCTCTTTGGTACGTTTCATTGGAAAGATTGTCAACAATAAAAAATAGGAATTTCTTCGTATACCTTTACCTAAACCTAGCAAAGATAGTCTTCTCTTTCCGTATTCAATAAATCGAAATTCCTACCCATAATTCTACTTTATTCTACTTTACTGGTTAAATAAGTAACAACCTCACAGGACAGAACAATGGGTTGCCCGGGATTCGAACCCGGAACTAGTCGGATGGAGTCGATAATGTTACCGGTTAAATAAGTAACAACCTCTCCCCAAGCCGTGCTTGCATTTTTCATTGCACACGGCTTTCCCTCTGTATACATCTAAAATTCAGTTCCGCCATTAGACAAAAAGTGGAATACTTAGACCCTTCTTACCAAGTCAATTTCAGAATAGAAATAAGGAAAAATTTTGTTAGTTCTTCATTATTGCTATTTATTAGATTCAATTCGAATCAAAATTTCCATTTACGCCCTTTCATAACGAATCAGTCATGATTGGCCAAATCATTGATACAAATAATATCCAAATACCAAACCCTTTTTTGATGGAACCTCCGCGAAATAAAAGAAGCTCTTGGAAAGGTCAAGGAAAGAACTTGTTCTTCCGCCGTAAAGAATTCTTCGAATAATTCCGATCCGAATCTTTTCAAAAAAGCCCGTACAGTACTTTTGTGTTTACGAGCTAAAGTTCTAGCACAAGAAAGTTGAAGGATATACTTTATTCGCGACAAAGTTTTTTTTTTGGAAGACCCGCTATAATAATGAGAAAGATTTCTGGATATACGCCCGAATCGGTCAATAATCTCAGAATCTGATAAATCGATCCAAATGGCCTTACTAATAGGATGCCCTAATATATTACAAAATTTGGCTTTAGCCAAGGATGAAATCAGGGGAATCATTGGAAGAATAGTATCAAACTTCTTAATAGCATGATCGATTACAAATGAAGTTTCTAACATTTGATTACGTATCGTTGAAGTCTTTCGCCGCACACTTGAAAAATAACCGAGAAAGTCAAGGGAATGGTTTGCTAATCGGGTTATATGGATTCTTCGTGGTTGAGACCAAAGGTCAAAATAAGATTGCCAGAAATTGACAAAGTAATATTTCCATTTATGCATCAAAAGAGACGTACCTTTTGAAGCGAGAATTGCTTTTCCTTGATACCTAACATAATGCATGAAAGAGTCCTTGAACACCCATAGATTGGCTTCAAAAGCCCCGGCCAAGGTTTCTATAAGATGCTCTATTTTTCCATAGAAATAGATTCGTTCAAGAAGCGCTCTAAAAGATGTTGATCGTAAATGAAAAGATTGGTTACGAAGAAAGACAAAGACGGATTCGTATTCATATACACGAAAATTATATAGGAAGAAGAAGAATCTTTGATTGCTTTCTGAAAAAGAAGGACTGACTTTCTGTGAAGTAAGAAGACTATTCCAATTCTGAAACTCGTGGAGAAAGACTCTTAATAAATGCAAAGACGAAGCATCTTTTAGCCAGTAGCGAAGAGCTTGCACCACGATTTCGAGATGGATTGGGTAAGGTAGTAGGATATCGAACACATAATTTAAATGTGAAATTTTGTCCTCTAAAAAAGAAAAAATGGAATGAATTGATCGTAAATTAGCGGATTTGACTACCTCTTTCCCTTTCTTTTGGCGCTTTTCTAGGGAAGATAGGAATCGAAGTGAAAATGGAATTTCCATAATGACCGAAAATCCCTCGGATATCATTTGAAAATCAAAATTCTTATTGCGCCCCCAAAGTGGATTTTTTTTAGAATCATTCAGAGAAAGAATCCAAAAATTTGGGTCATACATTCGAATAATTAAACGTTTCACAATGAGTAAGCTGAATTTATTGTCATAACCTGCATTTTTCAACAAAATGCATCTTGGTAAACGATGATCATGAGCAAGTGCATAAATATACTCTTGAAAGATAAGTGGATATAAGAAGTCATGTTGTTGAAATCTATCGAGCTCTAAAGAGCTTTGAAATTCCTCCATTTTGAATGCTATTTGAACCAAAGGTAGAGGATTTTGGGAGTTATCAAATGATACAGAGTGCGATACAGTCAAAACAAGGTATTTTTCGAGTAAGATTAAGGAAGAGATACCTCGGATACAGGTAAACTTATCAACGGATTCTCGATCCTCTCTTTATTCTATTTTCTTGAAGTCGTTTATATTCGTTCTAGGATAACAAGATGTTTAGAAATCCTTTATTTTTTCAACCCAATCGCTCTTTTGATTTTGGAAATTTTGTTATCAATCTACTCTTTCTTATACGCACACAGCTCCATTCCAGAATGGAGAATGCTAATATTTAGGATTCATGAAAAAATAAAGAATCCGCTTCTCGGATAAGCCCTTACCCGTATTCAGGCACTAATATATTTTTAACATCTAATTAGATCGGGTAATCATTCAAATTAAGAATAGGAGCTCGTTGCTTTTTCGTTCCTTATAATTTCATTAAATTAATTGAAGCCAGAGGGCTCTATCCATTTATTCATTCGACCCAACTTGAAATTGAATCCATTTGACTCCCTTCCAATAAGTTAAACAAAGTTTTGTCCCGATCGGGAAAGAAGAAAAAATTCTCAGAACTCTTGGTTGCTACGACATGCTATTTTTTCCATTCATTCCCTTTTAGGATCAGTCGTGGTCTTCCAAACTTTACCGATGGTATGGATGAATTCATCGCTTCATCTAAATGTGTAAAAGATCCGAGTCGCACTTAAAAGCCGAGTACTCTACCGTTGAGTTAGCAACCCGAATAGAAGAAAAAAGTATGTAGATATAATCAGAATGAAAAAAAATGATTCGACGAGCGAATCAAAGCATAAAAACCCATTTTAGAATCGATTAAGAACAGAAAACGTAATAACTCATATGAAATTTTCCGATAACCGAAAAACCAGAAATAATGATAGATCCTTCCTTATGTCATTGTTATTCACGTTTTCAAGCAAAAATGCGTCTATCAAAGCGCATCCAACGAACCCCTTAATTTTGACTAAAGTAAGGCAAAAACCAAACCAATGAGACGGAAATAAAGAGATCCCTTTATAAAAAAAGAGATCCCTTTATCACGCTGCATTATATTTCGTCAATGCATTGTTGTCAATATAAAGGTTAAGAAAAGGATATAATTAAAAAAGAGAATAAATTAGGTTGAAAAATATTCCAAAAAATAAGGACTTGAGTTAGATTTGGCACTCCATAGATACAAAAAGTTTAGATAGGGGAAGAAAAAATAAGAAGTCTAAAAAAATCTCGAATTTAGTCAATCAATAAATAAACAAAATAGAGAAAAGTTCTAGAAAGGGGTAGCATATACCCCCCTTATTTCCTTAAATTAATTCAATTTTATTTGATTGGGGCAAAGTTCGTTAAAAACCTCCGACTGCTTTAAAATGTCCCGAACAGTTTCTGTAGGCTGAGCACCCCTTTCAAGAAAATATAGAATAGCAGGAACGTTTAAATACGTTTGATTCTTTATCGGATTATAAAAACCCACTTTCCGAAGATCTCTTCCTTCTCTTCGGGAGCGAACATCAATTGCAACGATTCGATAAGTCGCACGTTGCTTTCTACCACAGCGTTTTAAACGCAGTTTAACCATAACATTCCTCTAATTTGGAACTCCTTATGGAACTGATTCAATTATGGAATCATGACTAGTCATTGGTTCAGTCGGTACATAGACATAATAATGTCTGTTTTTCCGAATAAATCTTCGACTGAGAGAATTATTTTATTAATCCTCAGGACTTAGCCGTTGCAACCACAGTAACGCTCCGTGCCAAAATCCAAGGTTCCAAGCAGTGAACTTTGTTTTTGGTTTTTGTGCCGCCTCCTTTAAGCGGGGTTTTATGGTCGCTTCGAAGGCCTCCAGCACCTTACGATTTTTTGAGAGGTGCTCGATCTTTTGATTGATCCACTTTTCGCCTACCCCACTTCCCAATTGGAAGGCTTCCAAAAAAATCTTACAAGTCTCGCAATGACCCTTATTGTACGAGTACGTGTACCCATGGCATTTTTTACCGTGGGGGCACGTGAGCGCCGGTTCGTACTTTTTCCGAGCAGAAATCAATTTTCGCCCAGTTTCGTCTGTTTGTGGAAAAAGACTTTCCTTTTCCAATTCGGGAAACCTCTTCCCATTTATCCCGTCCCCTTGTTTATTTTTAGAGTTATAGTCCGGACTATGACAGTCCGGACTATTATAGCAATCTTTCGGACGATTTGCCAAAAGATAGGCACTACAGTAGTAACAGGGGCACTTAGGCCCCACAGCGTTGTTTCGAGATGAATCCCTAATCATAGTTATATCCTCCGTTTTTTTAAAACGAAATAAAAAATAAAAAAGAAATAAAATACAGAATTACCGTCCCACGTCCCACAGTCCGAACTTAAAATTTTTAAATATTTTTAAGTTCGGACTGTGGGACGAAAGGGATCGAACCTTCGACTACCGGGACCAAAACCCGTCGCCTTACCACTCGGCTACGCCCCAGTCCCGCGTCGATTTTGTGAGTCAGTTAACGATTTATATTATAGGTCAAAGAAAGATTTTACGCAACTACCCGTGTCACGTTGATTTTTTTAGTTTTAGATAATTTATATTCTATTATTACAATAGATTTTTGTAAAGGTCCGCTCAAATCTCTAGCGACAATTTTACGCTAACAGATTATAGAGAAGAGATTATAGAGAAGGGATAATGGAATTATATAGATTCTAGGTTTGTGCTAGGAATTTGACCCGTCTAGATATAGAATTCGACTGAATTTATTGATCATTAGATAGAATGTAATTAAAATAGTAGATGAAAATATGATTTCTTCTATTCGCCTTTGAGAATTGGAGGATTTTTGATTGGGCCGGTTCAAAGAAAAAGAAGGATTTTTTTGTCTAACTTACTTTCTTCCGTTTTCCTTATCTCAAGAACTCAATCAAATTGCAATTATCGTCAAGAACAAAATGTCTGCTATGCTTAATCTCTTAAGTTTGATCTGTATCTGTTTTAATTCTGCCCTTTATCCAACTAGTCTTTTCTTTGCCAAATTGCCCGAGGCCTATGCTTTTTTAAATCCAATCGTAGATATTATGCCAGTCATACCCCTCTTCTTTTTTCTTTTAGCCTTTGTTTGGCAAGCTGCTGTAAGTTTTCGATAAGATACTTAATACTATCCTAGACTATCCTAGAAAATGCATTATTTCTTCGAGAAAAATTTCTAACGATTGATAGTCTTTCCCGCAGCAATCTTTGAGGCAAACGTTGAAATTCTTTGATCGCCGCGATAAATCAAATACGGCTCGCCACATTTCCCCATTCTGACCCTTATTTCCAGTGCAAGGCCTTAATTTCTATGTGATTTTATACAGAATTAGGGTCCCACGCCCATATCTCATTATGGGCATGAAGTCATCTTGGAGAATCAAAGACTCTTATTTGACCTGATAGACTTATTTTCGAGTTCGAGAAAGCACTTCATTTCTTGGTGTCAAAATAGAATATGGGGTAGAAAAATGGACGATCTATTATCTTTTCTCGTTTTTTCCAAAAAGGCTCTTGGAGATTGTGTAATGCTTACGCTCAAACTTTTCGTTTACACAGTAGTAATATTCTTTGTTTCTCTCTTCATCTTTGGATTCCTATCTAATGACCCAGGACGTAATCCTGGACGTGAAGAATAAAGGTTTTTTCGTTTTTCTATCTTGATTTTTTCATTTTCTTAAGATTTTTTATCTATTCCACACATTTAACTAGGAAAAAGGGGTTTGTGAAATTTGAAAGAAAAGAAAATATCAAGTCATCGACGAAAACGGAAAGAGAGGGATTCGAACCCTCGGTACGAATAACTCGTACAACGGATTAGCAATCCGCCGCTTTCGTCCACTCAGCCATCTCTCCCTATTGAAAAAGATAATTCTAATTATTAATATGTTACATTCCACATGAAAAAAGGATTCAAAACCGTCTTTCTTTCTCCTTCTTTATTTTGATTCTCAAGATATGTAAAACTTTTCTTAGCTATTCCGTTTCGATAAAGTCAAAATTCAAAATATCTAATATAAAGAAAACATAAAGATAAAGAACGAGGACTTCCTTGCTTTGATTTTCTTCGAAAGGCCCTTATTCTTTCCACGGCCCGGCCCGGTCATTACCCAACCGGGCCTTTTTTGATTCCATCAAAATTTCAAGCAAGACCCAAAAGAAAAAGAACTATTTCCATCCTTACTCGATAACTTTATCGAACTGAGTCTATCAAAAGTACCCTGTCCTATTCATTTTTCTTCCTTTTTTAGTTACTTGACTGCTTTTCTCGAATAACGAAAATGAAACTTTAGACACTGCATTTTTTTGTTATACTTTGAGCGCTTTTGGTAAGGCGTATCTAGCAACACTCTTCTCGCACACGAAAGGATAGGCCTTGTAAATAAGTCCTCTTCTCCAAATCTCATCAAATTGAAAACCCTTGTGCAAAACGTTATCACTCTCATTTTCATGATTTTTTATGATCCTAGCTTGACAAAAGACCCATTTGTATACAATAATATCATTGTAGCGGGTATAGTTTAGTGGTAAAAGTGTGATTCGTTCTATGAACCTCCTTAATAGTTAAGAGGTCGTTCGGTTTAATTCATATTCCGACCAAAAACTTTATTTCTTAAGGGAATTTAATCCTTTACCTCTGAATAATCCATTCGGGGAAAAAATAAATTCTCGCGATTTCTATCCAAAGTTCACTGAAAAATTGAAAAATTGGATTCTGAACTTGCGAAACAAAATTGGGAAATTGGATCAACTTCCAATTGAATGAGTATTAAGTAAAGGGTCCATGGATGAAGATAGAAAAGGATATTTCTAATCGTAACTAAATCTTCAACTTTTTTTGATTTGTCGAGAAAAAATGCAAGCAAAATAGCTAGTAAATGATGACTTTAGTTTACTAGAGACATCGCCATATTATTTTAGCTCGGTGGAAACAAGATCTTTTTCCTATTCGGATCCTTTCAAACAAATAGAAATAGAGAACGAAGTAACTAGAAAGATTGTTAGGATCGC